AATATAAATTTGTACCAAATTCGAACTAGTAACTAATCCTAACATGGAAGCACTGAAAAAACTCATATAAGCAAAAAATCTCAAATATCCTTGATCATGAGCCATATAATTATCACTATAAATAAGAACCAAAATTCCAATGGTAGTTATTAACATTGACATAATAGAAGTAAGTGGATCTATCAAATAGCCGAATTCTAAAGAAAAATCGTTAGTAATGATCCAAGACCATACATATTGATAGCTAGAATTGCTATTTATTTGCTGAATAGACAGATTCATTGAAAAAATCATGACTATACTTAACAATAAAACACTATGAAAAGCCCACATGCGACGCAAATTTTTTGTTGCCGTCGGAAAAATAAGAAGTCCCACCCCTACTAATATAGGAACGGGAAGTGGGATGAAGGGTATGAGCCACCCGTATTGATATGTCTGTTGCATAAAAAGCTTTTTGAATTATGAATTTGCTAATTTATTGTTTCTGATTAATGGGATCTTACCTGTTTTAAAGGAGTCAAAAAAGTCAAGATATGAACTAAGTTAAACAAATTTAAATAGAAATTTATAAGCCTTTCCTCTTACTTTACTTATACTTAAATTCTACTTATTTACTTATACTTATTTACTTATTCTTAACTTTCTTTATCTTTATTTATTTATTTTTATTATAAATATTTCAAATATTCAATTCAAAGCAAGAAGTTAGATTTGTTGAAATAGTATAAATGATATAAAACGAAAACAGAGTAATTCGTAATTTTTTTTCCAATTTGCAAATTAAACCGACCCCATTTAACCGGTTAATAAAAAAGAAAATGAAAACGGAAAGTTGAATTCTTTTTTTTTTATTATTATTATTAAGATTGAATTTGATTCCTATGGTGCAACAGATTCTACAGATATCGACTTCAATGAGAAAGAATATCAAATAAAGATAGTAATCAATCGAATGAATAAACAAATTTTACAGCGATTCTATGGAATAAAAAAAATAACATATCTTCGTATTTCTCCATTTAGCTATTTCTAGTATTTAGAGTACACGAAATATTTTTTTTTTCTAAATGGGATTTTCATATATCTCCCCCCTCCTTAGCTTTCTTTTTTTCCGAAAAGAGTATTAATTCAAGAATAAGAATAAATAGAATAAAAAAACTAAAGAAGGATTTGGTTTCAACAATAGATGTCTTTCACATCCAACTAAAACAATAAGTAATCCTTTTTATCTTAAATGGCCGTTCCAAAAAAACGTATTTCTACATCAAAAAAGCGTATTCGGAAAAATATTTGGAAAAGGAAGGGATATTGGACAGCATTAAAAGCTTTTTCGTTAGGGAAATCCCTTTCTACAGGAAATTCAAAAAGTTTTTTTGTGCAACAAAAAAATTAACAAATTAAGTATTAACTAATAGTACAAATTAAGTATTTAAGTAATAGTAATCAAAAATTTCAATAATCGGAATCAACTCGAAAAAAGAAATTGACCCATTTCCTATTTGCTACAAAATTTTGAATTTCCTATTGAGTTAAACTAATCAATATCAAATAGCAATGAGTTCCCTCTTTTTTATTTCAAAAAAATTTTAGCTTTTTACTGAATTCTAAAAATAAAAAAAAAAAAAAAAGGTTTCCTTGTTTTTGTTGACAAACACATAAATACAAGATAAAAAGTGGTTAGCCTTCTTTTTTTTTTGTTTTTTTTTTGTTAGTAGATTTTCTCATTTAGAAGATGGGGAGAGGTTTCGAACTATTTGTTTGTTAGATTTACAATAAAAAAAATTCTATTTTTATCCCCTTTTCTCTATCTATAAAAAGGGGATAATTTTTTAATTTGAATTTCATTTTTAGTGAAAGTAATAGATTGAATTTAACTTTAGTTAACCTTTATATATATATTTCTATAAATTACTATATAGAAATAGAATATAGATAGAATCTAGAATTATATAGAAAATAGTATAGAATAAAAATATAAAAGGTAAATTTCTGAAATTAAAAAAATGAGAAAATAAATGAGAAAAAGTTCATTAAAAAATGAAAACAAAAATATTTTTTAGGGTAGAACTCTCTCTTTATAGTTACAAGAGTTCAATTCTAAGAGAACATAAAATACACGAAAAATCCCAAGAGGCTAAGAACCTAAACTAAAATAACGAACTTTCTAACCCCTATTGTTTTTTTTGTATTATTTTAAATTTTATTTTTTTTCTGAAAAAAAAAAAAAAACAAAAAATATTGCACTGAATTGTCTTCTTCAATCTCGACGATTGTTTATTTATGAACTATTATAAGTTCAAGCCAAGCCGCTATGGTGAAATTGGTAGACACGCTGCTCTTAGGAAGCAGTGCTAGAGCATCTCGGTTCGAGTCCGAGTAGCGGCATGTCATCTTCTAAAAAAGAGAAATAGATCCTATAATGAGTTCAACTCCCAATTTCCATTTAAGATACTTTTCTTTTTTTTTTTATGATATTTTCAACCTTAGAACATATATTAACTCATATTTCCCTTTCTATTGTTTTAACCGTAATTACAATTCGTTTAATAACCCTTTTTTGCGAAGATGGAATCGTACAACTGTATGATTCATCTGAAAAGGGTCTGATAGTTTGTTTTTCCTGTATAACAGGATTATTAGTTACACGTTGGATTTATTTGGGTCATTTTCCACTAAGTGATTTATATGAATCATTAATATTCCTTTCGTGGTGTTTCTCCCTTATTCATATAGTTCCATATTTCAAAAAAAATAAAAATTTATTAAACACAATAACCGGTTCAAGTGCTATTTTTACCCAGGGCTTTGCTACTTCCGGACTTTTAACTCAAATACACCAATCTTCAATATTAGTACCCGCTCTTCAATCCGAGTGGTTATTAATGCACGTAACGATGATGATATTGGGCTATGCATCCCTTTTATGTGGATCATTATTATCAATAGCACTTGTAGTCATTACATTTCGAAAAAAGAGAAAGATTCTTGGTAAAAGTACTCTTTTAATAAAAGAGTCGTTTTTCGTTGGGGAAATTGAATACATGAATAAAAAAAGTAATCTTTTACAAACTACGTCTTTTTTTTCGGGTAAGAATTATTACAAATCTCAATTAATCCAACAATTGGATTATTGGAGTTATCGGATTATTAGTCTAGGGTTTTTATTTTTAACCATAGGTATTCTGTCAGGAGCGGTATGGGCTAACGAAGCTTGGGGATCCTATTGGAATTGGGATCCAAAAGAAACTTGGGCATTTATTACTTGGCTCGTATTCGCGATTTATTTACATACTCGAACAAATATAAACCCGCAAGGTGAAAATTCGGCAATTGTAGCGTCTATAGGCTTTCTTATAATTTGGATATGCTATTTTGGGGTTAATCTATTAGGACTAGGACTACATAGTTATGGTTCGTTTACATTAACATCTAATTGAATTCACGAAAGTATCTTACGAACACAACACATTCACATTACAGTACATATAAAAATAAAAAATTTTACGTGAAGGGGCACGAAGCATGCGAATAAAATATTTTATTGATTCGCATGGTTCATGCCCATATGGGGTTCAAATTCTTTTTTTTAGCTATAAATTTTAGTAATTTGCGAGAAGGAAAAGTTCTCTTTTTCATTCTACAACTTTTTCATTGTAAATTTAAAATCATGAATAGAAAAAAAACTATTTAGAAAAAGAATTAGATAGTATAACTTCAACCTTGTCAACCGATAGTGAAAGAACGAAATCCGGGTACATACCAATACCCAGTACGGGTAAAAAGAGGGAAATTGAAAGAAATAACTCTCGCGGTCCAGAATCAAAAAAATAAGAGTTTGGAACGTTAAAAAGCTTATATCCATAAAACATCTGACGTGACATAGATAATGAATAAATAGGAGTTAATATGATTCCAATTGCCATTACAAAAGTAATTAGTATTTTTGGCATTAAAAAAAATTTGTGACTAGTAATTATTCCAAAAAATACTATCAATTCAGCAACAAAGCCACTCATACCCGGTAATGCAAGGGAAGCCATTGCAAAGCTACTAAACATGGTGAATATTTTTGGCATTGTGATAGCCATTCCGCCCATTTCGTCAAGATAAAGAAGGCGTGTTCGATCATAAGTTGTCCCTGCCAAGAAAAAAAGTGCAGCACCAATAAATCCATGAGAGATTATTTGTAAAAGAGCTCCGTTGAGTCCTGTATCAGTTATAGAACCAATTCCGATAATTAGGAAACCCATATGAGATACAGAAGAATAGGCTATTCTTTTTTTTAAATTCCGTTGGCCAAGAGATGTTGAAGCTGCATAAATTATTTGGATTGCGCCTACTAGCACTAACCAAGGGGAAAATAGATAATGGGCATGAGATAATAATTCTATATTGATGCGAGCCAGTCCATACGCTCCCATTTTTAATAAGATTCCAGCTAGAAGCATACAAGTACTGTAATGTGCTTCTCCGTGGGTATCCGGTAACCACGTATGTAGGGGTATAATCGGCGATTTGACAGCAAAAGCAATAAAAAATCCAATATAAAATATTATTTCTAAGAACAAAGGATACGACTGATTTGTTGATGTTTCAAAACTTAATGTTGGTTGATTAGAACCAGATAAACCTATACCCAGAACTCCCATTAGGAGAAAAATGGAGCCCCCTGCTGTGTACAAAATAAATTTTGTAGCCGAGTACAGACGTTTCTTTCCCCCCCACATGGATAGAAGTAGATAAACGGGAATTAATTCTAACTCCCACATGATAAAAAAAAGTAAAAGGTTGCGAGAAGAAAATAATCCTATTTGACCACTGTACATTGCTAACATCAGGAAATGAAATAATCGAGAATCTCGAGTAACAGGCCAAGCCGATAAAGTAGCTAAGGTGGTGATGAATCCCGTTAGTAAAATGGGTCCTATAGAAAGTCCATCTATTCCCAATCTCCAATGGAAATCAAAAAGGCGGATCCATTTATAATCCTCCAATAGTTGGATTAACGGATCGTCCGGTTGGAAATGATAACAGAATGTATACACCGTTAGAAGTAGTTCTAAAATACATATACATATAGTATACCAACGAACGGCCCTATTTCCCCTATGGGGGAGAAAGAAAATTAAGGAACCTGCCAATATTGGCAAAACTACAATTATTGTTAACCAAGGAAAAAAAGTCGTGGTAAAGACAAGATGCGCTTGGACCAGAAAGACCGGTGCTCAAAAATAAAAATATCTTGAGCACCGGTCTTGTTGGTAAAAAAAAAAAAATAAAATAAAATGGATTCAAATAGAGTTTAGTGGAACGTATCAATATCAATAAGCTAGACCCATACTGCGAGTTGTTTCAGCCCCTAAATAAACCCGAACACTCAAGAAATCCGTTGGACAGGCGGATTCACATCTTTTACAACCAACGCAGTCTTCTGTTCTTGGAGCCGAAGCAATTTGTTTAGCTTTACATCCGTCCCAAGGTATCATTTCTAATACATCGGTGGGGCAGGCTCGGACACATTGAGTACATCCTATACATGTATCATAAATCTTTACTGAATGTGACATTGGATCTATACATTTTTAAACGTCATAAATTTTCGACCTAGTAAGCTTATAAACAAATCCTATATTTAGATACCAGGTAAATCAACAAGTTATCAGAATTTTTCTAATCAATTTACTTCTGGACTGCTTTATTATAAAAGAAAGGGCCAAAATACTTTGATTTCTTATGTTTATGTTTCTTTTGCAGAGAAGATTATACCTTAAATTTTAAATTCTTTAAGAATATTTGAATTCTTATGATTAATACTACTTATTCAACAAATTCGATTGGTTAATACGAGTTGATTTTCGATTACGATAAATTGATGAAACAATAGCCAGCCCAATGGCTGCTTCAGCGGCCGCAATGGCTATAACAAAAATTGAGAAAATATCTCCCCTTAATTGACGATTATCAAAAAAATCAGAAAATGTTACAAAATTTATATTAACTGCATTCAATATAAGTTCAAGACACATAAGGGCTCTAACCATATTTCGACTTGTGATCAATCCATAGACACCCATAGAAAATAAATAGGCACTCAAAACAAGTACATGTTCGAGCATCATTAAGCAACTCCTTAGCAATCTCATTCATTTCAATCTAAAAAACAATTCAATTGATTTGATTGAATCACATATAACAAGCATGAAATATTTTAACTGCTGATTTTTTATTGACGAGCTACAGCAATTGCACCTATTAAAGCAACTAAAAGAATTATTGAAATGAGTTCAAATGGAAGAAAAAAATCCGTTGATAAATGAATTCCAATTTGTTGACTATTGCTTATCAAATCTTGTTCTAGAACCTGGTTTGATCTTGTAGTCCAAATAATCCCGTACCATGACGTATCTGGAATAGTAGTAATTAGTGAAATAAAAAGACTTGTACAAACCACCAAAGTAACCCCATCCCCAACAGTCCAAAGGCGAGAATCCTTGTAATATTCTGAATCACTCATGAACATCACAGCAAAAAGAATTAAAACATTTACAGCCCCTACGTAAATAAGTAGTTGCGCGGCAGCTACAAAATAAGAACTCAATAGAATATAGAATAAGGATATACAAACAAGAACCAATCCTAACGAAAAGGCCGAATAAATTGAATTGGGAAGTAATACTACTCCTAGACCTCCGAAGATCAGACCCGATCCCAGAAAGACTAAAAGAAAATCATGCATTGGCCCGGGTAAATCCATAAAAAAAAAAATCGAAATATTTCATGATCTTATTGACCTGACCAGGAAAAAAGAAGTAACTCCATTTTTTTATGTTTATGATATTTCCTAACTTAAAAAAAAATTGAACAGATGGGGGCGGGTTGATATATATAGTGTTATTAGCCCTAATCATTCAATATCTGGAAATTTTTTTGAAAAAAAAAAATATAGATATTACTCTAATATAAAATACTCTAATATAAAAAATAAAAAATATAAATATAAAATTTATATATAGAAATACATTTTGGATCAAAATTAAATGACAAGTTTAAACAACTTTTGAAAAGCCTTATTTTTAGAGATCCAACCTAAACCTTAATTTCATTTATTTAAAATTTATTTTAATATTAATATTATTCATATATATATATTATTAATAATAATTAATTATTATTGATTAAATATTAAATAATGAATTTGAATTTGAAGTGTTAATAGGGGATTTTTTTGAATTAATTTGAATTAAGAGGTTTAAGTTTAAATATTTTATATTTGATTTATATTGGAGGCGAATTCGAAATTGTGCGAATTGTGTAATCATCAATTACTGACGTTGGTAACCGACCCAAAGCAATTTGATTATAATTCAATTCGTGACGATCATAACTTGAAAGTTCATATTCTTCAGTCATTGATAAACAATTTGTTGGACAATACTCAACGCAATTACCACAAAATATACAGATTCCAAAATCAATACTGTAATTAAACAACCGTTTCTTTCGAATATCACTTTCCAATTTCCAATCTACAACAGGTAGATCTATAGGACATACACGAACGCATACTTCACAAGCAATGCATTTATCAAATTCAAAGTGAATTCGGCCCCGGAAACGTTCCGACGTAATTAGTTTTTCGTAGGGATATTGAATAGTTATAGGAAAACGATTCACATGAGACAGGGTAATCGCGAAACCTTGACCGATGTATCTGGCAGCTCGTATTGTTTGTTGACCATAATTTGTGAATTCAGTTAGCATAGGGAACATATCGTGAATGTGTATAAAGAATCAAATTGTAGACTTGTTTCTTTCTCTTGTTTGAGATAAGTGGTGAATATAGAATATTGTAATTGTTTACAGTGAAAGAAGTTGGGACGAAGTTGTTAATAATAGATTACCTAGAGAAATAGGTAAAAGAAATTTCCATCCAAGATTTAAAAGTTGGTCTATTCTCAACCTTGGTAAAGTCCATCTTGTTGCAATAGGAATGAACAAGAACAAATACGTTTTAGCTAATGTAATAAAGATGCTGATTATTGTTCCAAAAACTTTACCTACTTTATTTATATTTATGTCCAAAATTTTAGGAACGAATAGGTATGGAATAGAAAGATTCCAACCTCCTAAGTAAAGAACTGTTATAAATAACGAAGAAACTAGTAGATTCAGATATGAAGCAACGTAAAATAAACCAAATTTGATACCTGAATATTCGGTTTGATAACCTGCTACTAATTCTTCTTCTGCTTCTGGTAAATCAAAAGGTAATCTCTCACACTCAGCTAGAGAAGAAATTAAAAAAATGAGAAACCCTATAGGTTGACGCCACAAATTCCACCCCCAAAAGCCATATTTTGACTGCGCTTCAACTATATCAACTGTACTTGAACTGTTAGATAATCATAGTCGATTAGAACATCGCTGTTCTTATCACTATTACAGAACCATACGTGAGATTTTCACCTCATACGGCTCCTCAAGGGTCACAAATAAATCTAAGGACATTTAATTCTTATTTATCTTTATCTTGATATTTTTTTTGTAGGATAGAGTCAAAACTTATCCCAAGTTCCCCAAATTAGACCAACGGAATTCTGTTTGCTATATTTTTTATTTAAAATATATAGTAAAAAAAGGTGCTTCTGAATTAATCTCATCTTTTCATTTTAGGAATGTCATTTTTGTTTGTTAATCAATAACTTAATCCTTGAATAAAAACCTTTTTGTAACAACATTATATAGGTATTTCATTTTTCAATCACGAAAAAGAATTCGGTATTCCATTAATTATTAATTTATGAATCATGTTAAGAGTTCTCTCTTTCTAACTAATGAAAAGATCGAAGAAAAGGACTTATTTAATTATTTTATTCTATTTTTTTTCGTTCCTATTCTCCTTTCTCATAAAAGGGATTTTACTAAAAAAAGATTACTTCGTTCTTGATAGTTATTTACTTAATCGGTGGATAGGAACATACTCTAGGCCGGAATCGTGGGTAGTACTTCTTGATCATTTCTACTAACTTAAAGTCCCAATTCGAATTCCGTTTATGTGCAGAAATATCCTCTTAAAAAATTTTTAAAAAATTTAGAGAATATCCATTACTAATCCTTTGTGTATTTTCGTCTTTCTAACCATCCACTCAATTTTGTTCAACCTCCCGTTTAAACCCGCTTCAAGTGATGATAACTAAGCAACCAATCTTGGGGCAAACGGCCTCTACTGCTTTTTAATTAATAATCCATTCTTGTACATAGGAAATGAGACTTAATCTTTTTACTGCAAATTTGCAAGCCGTTTTTTTTCACTCATATAACTATCTGCTTTAGTTCATCAACCCAAATGATGCCTAAAAAAGATGAAAAAAATTATTTAACCTTAACCCTCTTCTCAGAAATAAGAAAGAAAAGAACTAGGAACTTTTTTCTATTTCAGCTAATTAGAGACACCGAATCACACGTAGAGATATTGATAATACACATAAAGTTAATGGTATTTCATAACTAATTGATTGAGCAGCAGCGCGTAAACCACCTAAAAAGGAATATTTATTATTTGATCCATATCCCGACATAAGAAGTCCAACGGGAGCAATACTTGAAATAGCGATCCATAAAAAAACCCCAATACCAAGATCGGCTAGAATAAGGTGATATCCAAAAGGAATTACTGAATAACTTAGTAAAATCGATATCACTGCGACGGATGGTCCGATACTAAATAACCGACCATCTCCGCTAGATGGAAGAAGGTTCTCTTTGAAAAGTAGTTTTGTACCATCTGCTACAGCTTGAAGAATTCCTAAGGGCCCGGCGTATTCAGGTCCAATACGTTGTTGTATCCCTGCAGATATTTCTCTTTCTAACCAAACAATTACGAGTACACCTATTGTGATTCCTAATACAAGAGTAAAAATCGGGACAAGTAGCCATATAAGCCCATAGACCTCTTTTAAGGATTCTAATCTGGAAAACGAATTGATAGCTTGTATTTCGGTTGTATCCATTATCATTTTTAACGATCAACTTCTCCCATAATGATATCTATGCTACCTAATATCGTCATAATATCAGCCAATTTCATTCTTTTAACTAACTGAGGAAGAATTTGCAAATTGATAAAACCCGGCGGGCGAATTTTCCATCTCCAAGGAAAAACACTCAGATCTCCTATCAGAAAAATTCCCAATTCCCCCTTTGGGGCTTCAACTCTCACATAAAGTTCTTGTTTCGCCAATTCAAAGGTTGGAGAAGGTTTTTTACTAATAAATCGATATTCAAAATCATTCCATTCGGAATCTTTTACTCTATCAAAACGTCGTATTTCTAAATTCTCGTAGGGCCCTCCTGGAATTCCTTCCAGAGCCTGTTGTATTATTTTTATGGATTCTGCCATTTCACCGATTCGTACTAAATAACGAGCTAACGAATCTCCTTCTTTTTGCCATTGAACTTCCCAATCAAATTCATCGTAACACTCATAATGATCAACTTTACGAAGATCCCATTGGATTCCGGACGCCCGTAGCATTGGGCCCGATAAACCCCAATTTAGTGCTTCTTCTCCGCGAATAACGCCCACGCCTTCAACCCGTTCTAAAAAAATAGGATTCCGTGTAATAAGCTTTTTATATTCAGCAACCCCCGTTAAAAAGTAATTACAAAAATCCAAACATTTATCTATCCAGCCATAAGGTAGATCAGCAGCTATTCCTCCGATACGAAAATAATTATGCATCATTCGCATACCAGTAGCTGCTTCGAATAAGTCATATATCAATTCCCTTTCTCGAAAAATATAGAAGAATGGGGTCTGTGCACCAATATCTGCCATAAAAGGGCCAAGCCATAACAAATGGGAAGCTATACGACTTAACTCCAACATAATGACTCTGATATAACTAGCTCTTTTAGGTACTTGAATATTTCCTAATAGTTCGGGCCCATTTACAGTGATTGCTTCCGTGAACATAGTAGCTAAATAATCCCAACGCGTTACATAGGGCAAATATTGGATAATTGTTCGATTTTCCGCAATTTTCTCCATCCCTCTGTGTAAATAGCCTAATATAGGCTCACAGTCAATAACATCTTCACCATCTAGAGTAACGATGAGTCGAAGAACACCATGCATTGATGGGTGGTGAGGCCCCATATTGACTATCATAAGGTCTTTTCTTGTAGCCGGTACAGTCATAAGTTTTTTACCCATTCATTTTCCCATGAATTGCTGAAAGTAAAAAGAAGTTTATCCAAATACAAAAAAAAGGAAAGAGTACTTAAAAAAATTCTTCCAATTAACGAGTTTTTGTTTTTGCCTCTCGAATACCCAACTGACCAATTAATTCTTTATAACGTGCTCCATTTTTTTTTTCCAAATAAGCCAACAGCCGCTGACGTTTTCCTAAAATTTTTCGCAAACCTCTCTGAGATAAATAGTCTTTTTTGTGCACTTCCAAATGTGAAGTAAGTCTCCGTATCTTATTGGTAAAACGGAATACTTGAAATTCAACCGACCCCCTTCTTTCTTTTTCAGAAATAACCGAAATGAATGCACTTTTTACCATAAAAGATTTTCCCTCTTACACTTTTACAGATATGGATTTTACCGATGAGTAATAATAATGCTAGTAATTTTAATGTGTTATATACAATAATCTGAATTTATTTATGAACTCCTAATTTTATCAACTCATATTAATCCATCCAGGTTTCAATTTAATTTATTCTGAAAAAGAAAAAAGAAGGAGAAGGGGTTCATTTTTGCATGGCATAATTTAGACCTAAAATGAAGAAGATTCTGTTAATTGATTTGTAGGCCTAATTGATACCTCAGTGGTTTTAGTCTTCGTATTCTATATTAGAATGGCATGGAAGGTGGGGCGTGTCAACCTCTTTACTTTCATATACTCCGTAGGGTATAGCATATATAGCAAAAATGGACTATCAACGACTTTTCAACCGCGGATACATCCGTATCCTTAACATACTGAAACGACTGCCATTATTTGTATCAAACCAATAGCGATTCATACAAGCTAAATCTTCTAATCGATAATTAGGCCAAAGAAAAAATTTGAATTTAATTAATTCATTCTTATCTTTATTAAGATTAAGATGATTCTCTTTATCCAAATCCAAAGATTGACGGCAGTTGTTCTCAGTCCAAAATATTGGATTTTTATTCCCAGTCTTTGAATTCAAAGAAATTAGAATTCTCAATTCTCTACGACGTCTATGCGATAAAATGGTTTCGGGAACAAGCAAATCAAAACCATTCTTATCAACATAGGGTTGTTTTCTATATCCTTGATTAATTTGGTGCTTAATCTTATGAACCAACGAAATACCTAAGGTTTGATACATAATAAATTGTCCATCATTTTTTAGAGACAGGCGCGCGGGTTCGATAATCAAGATCGCCTCTTTCCCCACTTTGACAACTTTTTGACTAATATCCATTGGCTCCACCTTCAGTTCTCCGTTTACAATCGCGGATGCAGAAAGGTTTGTTAGTGTTTTCCGTTTAAGCAGGAAAACAGCTATGGATAGATTAGTCATCTGTGTTTCAAACCAATCATAGTTCAAGACCAGTTGAGAAGTTACAAAACGTTTTTGCTTTGTCTCTATGTCTATTTCTAGTTCACTTTTCTTTTCCTTTTTTATTTTTTTAAGTACCGGTACCGGATCTTGAATATCTTTTTTGTTCTTTCTTGAAGATTTGGCATTCCCTTTTTTTTTTACATTTGATGTAAGATCCCTTTTGCTTTCGACCGATTCGTTTTCTTTTTTAGCTTTTTCGTCTTTTTTAGCTTTTTCGTCTTTTTCGTCTTTTTTAGCTTTTTCGTCTTTTTTAGCTTTTTCGTCTTTTTTATTTTGATTCTTTATTTTTTTATTTGAAACGGATTCCCCTTTTTGTTTTTGGTTTTCTTCGATGTTTTTCTTTTCACTATTTTCAATAAGACCATTTTTATCTAGATTCAAATTTAACAGAAGCTTTTGACTTGGTATAACCCACGGTTTTGTTTTATATAGATTATAAGTTAGGACAAATTCGGGGAAGAACCAAGATCCCAGATCTGGTCGAGGACCATTTAGTATTTCTTTATTCGGTCCCAGCCAATTAAAAAAATCTTTTCGGGATTTTGGTAAATTGGGTTGGAACTTTTGTGAAAGCGTAAGATAAAGAAGTTCTTTATTATCAAATTTTTGAATAATTTCATAATAGTTAGTATCAATCTGAGCATTTTCATTACTCGCCGCATCCAGTTCGATGTAGGACTCCATTCTAATTTCGTATCTAAAATCAAGAACTAAATTTTTACGATCCAAATATTTTCTATCGGGATTGATTTCTGCATATCTAAAATTGAAATACTCAATATCCGAAAGGTTTTTAGTAGGGATACTTCTCAATATAGATATATCAGACATATTATATTTATGCGTGTTGGATTTATCAAAAATATCTTTGTTCTTTTTTAATTGGTCTTGCGCGCTTGATTTATAAATAGATGAGTCCCTCTTATTTTCATAATTCAAATTAATAGATTTATATGATAAAAGATCATATCTAGAGGTTTTTTCAAAATTAGTTTTTTCATTATCCCACTTGGAATTTTTTTTTTTATGACGTCTATTTCTCCACTTTTGGAGTATTAATTTATACCATTTAATACGAGATGAATGTCCCATTAACAACCAATTTTTCCATTCATTCATTTCAGAATTCGGGAGTTTCTTATCACTTAATTTAGAATGAAGTATTCCTTGTCTTTCAAAGTAATCTTTTATTTCAGCCTTAATAAAAAAAGACATTCCGTGATATTGAAAAAAAGATCGTAATTTGGTACTAACTCGGCTTTGTGATAATTTATAAAATACATATGCTTGTGAGAAATAGGATAAGTCACAAAAACTATGTAAATTTTTACTATTTCTAAGACTATTAATTGGTTTTTTTAGAGTTGAAATTTTTTTTAGAGTTGAAATAAAGTTAATTATATTTTGATTTTTTCTATTAAGCTTTTCTTGATTTGTTTCATTAATGGGCTTAGCTGGCATTTTTTTTATCGATTCAAGAAGAAATTGTATATTGAGTCTCGAAATATTAATAATAGATAAAAAAATATCTATGTATATTTTTTCAAGGAAAATCTTTAGAAAACAATCTAATTGAGAGATTAATCGAACATTTCTTCTTTTTAATATTTGCCAAATATTTGTTGTCGATTCGAATGTTTTAGCAAGATATCCTTTTTCGGTAGGATTAATATATACCCCGGATGGGGTTATTTTGTTTTTTTCTTTTGTAATTTTTTCTATTTGATTTCGGATTTTTTCTATTTGATTTCGAATTGTGCTTGTTCTACTTGTTAGATCCTTCTTTTTTGTCAGTGAAGAATTTTTCCAATTTTGAGATTCAAATAGAAGACTAAATGATTCATCAATTATTTGATTGCTGGTTCTAGAATCTTTTTCGTTTTTAATTGCATTCGATTTTGATACTTTTATTAAGCTAACTTTTATTAAGCTAAAAATTGGGTTGAATTTTTCTAGTATTAATTTTGTTAGTATTCTTGCTATTTCTAAATACGACCTTTTCCATTTTACAATTGTTTTTTCTAGTTCCTCAAAAATGGGTTCAAAAAAAGAATTTCTTTCTATAAAAAGGGATGTGGGAGAACCAAAAGGAACGTCAGTTTGCAGTCCCCAAACTGTTAAAAAACAAGAATCAGTTTTTTCAATTGGTATTAAATTTTTATCATTTAGATCAAAATCAGCTATGTCAGAGGGTCCTAGTTTATCTTTGTGCCAAGGTTTCAGGGAGAAAGGAAATAAGATTTTTATCTGCATACCGTCTTCCCACCAATCCGCTGGGAATTCTGTTTCCGATATTTGGATTCCATCAGTGGTACATTTAATATGCATTTCTTGGTTCCATTCCTTTAGATCCTCAAACCATTCAGGAGGTTGAAATAATAACATACGTCCAATATTTTTGGCTATTATCAATGAAGGCAGTAGAATATATTTTCTAAAAAAAGATTGAGTTATTAACGCAGATCCCCTTATTAGGTGCCCACCTGGGATATCCTCCCATAGCCGCGCTACGAGTATCCGCGATTCTTCCTCGTTTCTTTTGGATACTTTTTCGTGCCTATCGCTCAACTTTTTGGCTTTTGGCCTCGTCTTGCCTGTCCAAACATTAAAATAAATTGTAAAAGTTTCGAATAGATCCAATATTTGAACCGGTAGGTAGGGGAATGCTTTGATTCTATCCAAAAAAAGGGGAGAGTGCGCGTTTGCTTGATACAGTTGCCAAACTCCAATTTTACGCCTTTGAGAGCGCAGAGAACCTTTAATTAGTTCCCGCCGAAAGTCCGATTCGGGCAAATAACGTAACAAGGGTATTCCCTCCATACCCTCTTGTGTTTTTATTCTACCTTTCTTTGGAGAATTAGAGGATCTACTTTCAGCTTCACCTTTAGCTTCCTTTTTTTTTTTTTCTTGTGCTTGTGCTTGTTTTTTTGCATTTTCATCTTGATTTTTTTTTTTTTTTTCATTTTTTTTTTCATCTTCATTTTTTTTTTCATCTTCATTTTTTTTTTCATCTTCATTTTTTTTTTCATCTTCATTTTTTTTTTCATCTTCATTTTTTTTTTCATCTTCATCTTCAAAATCTTCCTTAGGAATCAAAATCGTTTCAATTTTGAAAAATCTTGAGCGAATTTCAAAGCCCTCTGTTACCTCCGATTCGGAGTCCGAGTCCGATTCGGATTTCGATTCCGATTCCGATTTGGATTCCGATTTCAATTTCAATTCGGATTTCGATTCCGATTTCGATTCCGATTTCGATTCGGATTTCAATTCCGATTTGGATTCGGATTTCGATTCCGATTTCGATTCGGATTTCGATTCCGATTTCGATTCGGATGTCGATTCCGATTCGGATTTCGATTCCGATTCCGTGTCGTTGGGGTCTTCAAATTGTTTTTCATATTCTAGAAATTCGTCGTCTATTTCGCTGATTAATTCGCCTGGCCACCGAGGGACTGTTTTACTTATTTCTTGTATTTCATTAATAGATTCCTTTGAAGTATTGTTAATAGATTCCTTTGGATTATTGTTAATAGATTCCTTTGGATTATTGTTAATAGATTCCTTTGGATTATTAGTAGCGGTTTGAATGTCATTCAATAAAATTTTTAAAAATCTTTTGTTTTCTTTAGTCAATTTTAGTTGTCTATCAAATTCGCCAGTTAAGGTAGAAAAATTGTCCATTTTGATTAAAAATTGTTTTTTATCAAATGCATTTGTTTGCTCCTCAAATTCTTCGGAATCGGGATCTGTAAAAAGGATAGCGTAAATCCGATTTATATCAAATCTTTCCATTAAATCTTCTATCGACCCGTTAGAAGGTGAAATCTCTGGTGTCATTCTTAAGCGATAGGGCCCACTTAATAAAGGATCATAGGCTTTAGGAAAATAAAAATATTTGTTTTCACTATCATCTTTGTTTTCACTATCATCTTTGTTTTCACTATCATCGTAGTTTTCACTATCATCATTACTATCATTACATAATCGAGTTCTTGTTTCCAGTATATCTAGAAAACAGGATTTCTTGTCGAGAGCTTCAATTCGATTTCTAAATTCGTTACTTGTCTTATTCCCCTTTCTGTTGTTGGAATAAATCCAATAATTGTTAAATTCATTATCATTAGATTTAAATTCATTATCATTAGATAGAGTTTTCTCTATTGTAGACCACCATACTATATTTTTTAGCTTTTGCAGAAAAAGTGACAAACTTGGTGGATACGTAAAAGCAATTTTTTCTTTTCCATCACTTTCGCATATGTGAAAGAAATACTGCGACAGTTCCGGTCGTACGGCCGTTTTATTTTGGTCATTGCTTTCTTCTTTTTCATTTTTATCATTGCTTTTTTCTTTTTCATTTTTATCATTGTCATTGCTTTCTTCTTTTTTATCATTGTCATTGCTTTCTTCTTTTTTATTTTTGTCATTGTTTTCTTCTTTTTTATTTTTGTCTTTTCTTTTTTCTTTTTTCTTTTTGTCATTTCTTTTTTCTTTTTCATCTTTGTCATTGTCATTGCTTTCTTCTTTTTCATCTTTGTCATTGTCATTGCTTTCTTCTTTTTCATCTTTGTCATTGTCATTTCTTTTTTTTTTTTTTTTTTTCTTTTTCTTTTTTTTATCTTCGTCCTTGTTTATGTAGCGAAATGGGCGCTCCCATCGGTTATAATCGAAACGAGAAACGAAACTGTTTTCAAGAATTTCATCCAATTCTGCTGGTTCTGCTGGGGTCCCTGTTTCTTCCTCTTCTTCCTCTTCTTCCTCTTCTTCCTCTTCTTCCTCTTCTTCTTCCTGTTCTTCCTCACCTTGCTTCTTTACTTTCCTTTTTCGTAAGGAACTGAAAGAACACCGAAAAAGGGCTGCCGGTAGTATGCCTAAATAGTAGACACAGGTA